ATATTATAAATAATACCCTACAAAGTTGAACACAGGCTGAGTCTCTATGCCTTAAATGGAGCACTGGATTGGATACCCAGGAAATCGGCGCTATCATTTATAAGAAGTTAATAATCTGGAAGCGTCTGTAAGGTTACAACACAAGTCACTGATAACTCCGATGAAGAGTTCAAGTTACTGACATCTGCCCGGCATTAATGATAAACGGCGGCTGTATCGTAAACGGTCCTAAGGTAGCGAAATTCCTTGTCGGGTAATCTCCGACCTGCATGAATGGTGTAACGACTTCCCCATTGTCGCTAGTTTGAGACTCCTAATAAATAGAATTATCCATGAATATGTGGAACACTACGGCCCGACGGTAAGACCCTGAGCACCTTAACTTCCCTAAAAGTTCTTATGTGTTGGCATGGTTACGAGATTAAAGGATCAAACCTTGATAATCGACTCGTGAGGTAAAAGAAACAGTCGGTGCGAAGTCGTAACATGGTAGTTGACAGTGAACTAGTAGCTGAACCAAAATGGCTGCTGGAAGTAGAAATCGTTACTAAGCGTCAGGAAGTCCTGGACGTTGAATCCAATAGCGTAGTTTTTAAAGACATCGATATACGGATTTCTCCTGAAAAAACGCGAAAAACCCTAGAATGTTGGAACAGGAGAGAATATTTTGGTAGTGGAAGTACGAATTGAAGTGTGGAGAGAATCCTCTTAGTAACTCAACATCTGGAAATCGAGAGAGATGCCACAAGTTGTCTCTATGAATAGTGGTTTATAGCCATGGCTCCATGAACTATAAAGCATGTGATCTAATTACAGAACAGGAAAATAATAGACCGAACCTTGGACTCTTGAAATATTCTTGGAAGATTCGTAATTAGTGGTTAAAGGTCAAACAAACATGAATATAGACGGTTTTCTGCGAAATCTATTTGGAAGATATATCATTGGGAAGTTTATCCAGGAAGTTAGCGTCTTATTAAAAACACCAGGCATGCAATACCGAACATATAAGTACTTCTATGTACCAATAAAAGTTAAACCAATCAAGGTGTACTACAATTATCCCATACATCTTAACTTTAATAACGTATCTATTATAAACCAGAACTTCTTTGACTTGCCAACTCCCAGCCATGTCTTGCTAACAGCTTGTACGGTAATAATATCGTTTTTGGCGGCTGAGCATGTTAACTCGATTGATACTTCAAAAATTTATGATCGAAGCATCCATCAACAGCTATGGTAACTATATTTCATAATTATAACCTTACGGTCTGTTTTGTTCCGCTCAATACTCAGAAATGTCGTCTCATCGCAGCCTTGTAATATTTATGTTTGCTTGTGAGCTGTAATCATAATGTACTCTTCTTGATTGAACAAGTGTAAAAAACCCACTAAAAAAGAATAATATAATAAATAAACGACCATATAAAATGAAAATAGATTGTGGTAATTGACATCCAATCCATAATAAAGCATAGAATGAACATATAAACCAGATTGTAGGAACAGAATATTCTCTTGCACCAAAAGCAAATTTAAATTGTATAAGTGATGTTAGATTTCTTTGTTCTGCTAGTAAGAATAATAATTGTAATGATGCTATCATAACTAATAAACCAGCTGTTTTATTAGGAATTGTTTTTAACATAGCATAGAAAGGTAGAAAATACCATTCTGGAACAATATGTAGAGGAGTAACATATCTATCTACTACAATTGCATTATCAGGATGAGCTAATGGTAGAATACCAAATAAACTTTGTGCTAAAAATAGGACTAATACATTATTAAACCCTTTAATATCTAGACATAATAGACTTGGATAGAAAGGTATTTTTAAAGCTGTATCATATCCTAAAGGATTAGAGCTACCTTGTAAGTGTAAGAAGAATATATGTATGAATACAATACATAGAGCTATAAATGGGAAAATAAAATGTAATACAAAAAATCTTTTTAAAGTTGGATCACTAATTGTATATCCTCCACAGATCCATGAAACAAGTCCAGGTATGAAATATAATAAATTAGTAATAACGGTTGCACCCCAGAAACTCATTTGACCCCAAGGTAATACATAACCCATAAAAGCAGTAACAATAGAAATTAAAAATATTATTAATCCAGTTATCCATGATAAAGGTAAATATGAGTATGAATAATTTAATCCTCTTAAAATATGTAAGTAAGTTAGAATAAATACAAATGTAGCACCAGTAGCGTGCATATATCTAAAACACCATCCACTCCATAATTCTCTTAATATATGTTGTACACTATAATATGCATAAGAAATTTCTGGAGTATAACAAGTTGCTAATAATACACCAGTTAAAATTTGAATAAAAAATACTATTCCTAATAGGAATCCATAATTCCATAAAAAATTAATATTTAATGGACATGGGTAATTTATTAAATGTGCTTTAGCTAAATTTATAGAATTATAATTAATATAAACAAAAAATGAATTTAATCTTATTTAAAAATTAATAAACCAAATAAAGTCATTGTTGATCCTAAAGAACAGATCATATTCCAACCATTTAAAGCGTCTGGATAATCAGGAATACGTCTAGGCATTACATTAAATCCAAGGAAATGCATAGGTAAGAATGTAAAAATTACTCCTACGAAGAATAACATTATCCATAATACAATTATTGTATTTTCACGTAAAGGTTTACCAAAATAATTTTCTTGAAAAGCACTTACTGTTGTAAATAATCCAATTATAGCTCCAATAGATAATACAAAATGGAAATGAGCTATTACATAGTATGTATCGTGTAAAGCTATGTCTATAGCAGCATTTCCTAGTATTACTCCTGTAGTACCACCAAAAGTGAATGTACATACAAATAATAATGCTAATAAAGATGAATTATGTGTTATTCCAAAATTACTACTCATATATGTACATAACCAGTTAAATACTTTTGTACCAGTTGGAATAGATATTAAAATAGTTGTAGAAGTAAAATAAGCTCTAGTATCAATTTCTAAACCAGTTGTATACATATGATGAGCCCATACTATACTTCCTAATACAGCTATACAAGCCATAGCTAATATCATAGATTGATTTCCAAATAAACTTCTACAATAATTAGTAGATATTACATGACTAATAACACCAAAAGCTGGTAATATTAAAATATATACTTCGGGATGACCAAAAAACCAGAATAAATGTTGATATAAAACAGGATCTCCAGAAAATGTAGGATCATAGAATAAAGTATTAAAGTGTAAATCTGATAATAACATTAATACTCCACCAGTTAATACAGGTAATGTTAGTAATAACATAATAGCTGTTAAAAGTATTGACCATGTAGATACACTTAATATACCAAGTGTTAATCCTTTAGCACGTAAGTGTACTACTGTGGTAAGGAAATTTATAGAAGACATTATACTTGCTACACCAGATACTAAAAGACCTATTATAATAACATCTACAGCTACAGGAGATAGGGACATTAAAGATGTACTTAAAGGTGGGTATAAGGTCCATCCAGTACCACCTCCAAATTCTGCTGCTGTTGATAATATAACTAGTCCAAATGCTACAGGTTGTAATAATAAAGATATACTATTTATTCTAGGGTAAGCTAGTTCAGAAGAACCACATAGTATTGGTAAAAAGTAATTACCAAAACCACCGAATAATCCAGGCATTATATTAAAGAATATCATAATAATACCGTGAATTGTAAAAATCATATTATAAAAATTAACATTCTCTTGAGCAATTATTCTTAATGATGAGGAATATAATTCTGTACGTATTATAACAGATAATAAGAAACCATATGTACCAAATAGAAATGAAAACCATAAATAGTATAAACCCAGAGTTTTATGATTACAATTTGTAATAAGAGCATATCTTTGTAAAACAATAAAAAATAATTGAGGCTTGGATATGAATGAGTAAGATTCGATCCATACAGTCCCAGCGACAGCGGTTATACCTTGGAAAAGCCGAGTATTATCCATCCATGTCAGGCGTTAAAAGCGTTCGTTCTTGTTATGTAGGCCAGTCGAGTTCCTTTAATTTAGTTTCCTCACAGCTTTTTTCGGTCCAAAGTACGCGATCTCTTGTATGGTAAAAAAGGGCTTAAACCAACAGCATAACATTTTTTAGTCCCATGCTAGTATATTTCATATATGATCTTATCGTTTGGGCGTAATATTTCCTTTCCGGCTGTTTCCATCTCAACTCAACAGGTTAACGCCTGGAGTTCTTCATCTAAATTGAATAATTCTTGCGTGACGAGCGGTGTGTGCAAGGCAACAATACACGCTATTTATTTTTTATTGCAAGGCTGCGATGAGACGACATGGAGGTGCCAATAGTATATAAGGATTAGAGCTCCATATATACTATAACCTGTTATCCCCGGCGAACCTTTTTACCGTTATATGTTTACGGCACACAAATAAAACCGTTCTTATAAATAATATTCTTTATATTTAGAGTTTATAGTAATATAAAAGCACATTTAGTATCATATTCTTCATTAACATCATTATATGCAACATCTTTAAAATATTTTTCTGTAGGAATTTTATTCTCATTTAATCCTATTTTATTATTAATATTTGTTTACTCTATAAGAGAAAGTTTATATTCTACATTTTCATCATTAGCATCTGGTATTTTAGCTATAATTGTTTCAGAAGCATTATTATTTATTACATATTTCTGGGGTATTTTACACTTTTCATTATCTCCTTATCCTTTATCTAATGAAGGTATAATTTTAACATCATCTAGAATGTTAATTTTAACTATTACATTTATTTTAGCAAGTGCATCTTGTATGACTGCATGTGTTCAATTTCTAATAGAAAAAGGAATGAGTTTTGAAATATCAAGCATTGTTTGTATTATATTCTTAATCGGTGAATGTTTTGCATCACTACAAACTACAGAATACTTACACTTAGAGTATTGTATAAATGATGCTATATTAGGTTCATTATTTTATTGTGTTACTGGTTTACATTTTACACATGTTATAGTTGGTTTATTATTTCTATTAACATACTTTATAAGAATAATTGAAGTTTATGATACAAATAGTGAATGGTCATATTCTTTATTTGGAATATCATATATTACTTTACCTCATTCAGATCAAATTACTTTATTATACTGGCATTTTGTAGAAATTGTTTGGTTATTTATTGAGTTCCTATTCTACTCAGAATAATGTGAACAAATTATGTCCTGTTTCAAGTATATGGCTAAGTTAGACGATGGATAATTGTGTTCATAGCTAGAGTACGTAAGGAAAAGGAAAGGTTAACCGCTATCAAAAATAAATGGCGAGAAGGGAAGTGTGTTTTCAATAGAAACCTTCATATAGACTATGCTGACTTGAGTAATGATAAATTGCTAGTATCAGCTATCCATAGTTAACTGATTCCGTTTTGACCGGTCATTTTCTTTGCCTGGAGGTTACGTCCATACAGTTATAATGCAAGTGGAATGTTAGAAGCAAACACTAGCGGTGGAACACATAGTTTCATTCGATAGTAAACGCTATACCTTACCAATCTATTTGAACTTGAACAAGGTTCCATTGGAATGAGAGTTCACCGTTAGAAGCGATGCGTGAGCTGGGTTAAGAACGTCTTGAGGCAGTTTGTTCCCTATCTACCGTTTTATCTATGTATGGAAGATGATACGTTAAGTTCTATGAAAGAATTCACCCGCCTTGTCAAAATCGATAGCGTCATAGCTCTATATTATTGGGTTATTGGCCTGGCATCTGTTTCTATTCTTTTGGCTAAAAGTTTACATTTTTTACCAGCCTGGGATCAAAAAGTTTTGTAACACAGATTTTCCCAATCAAATTGGATGGTGTTGGCTGGGCATTTAACCCACTCTTTTAATGAAAAGGATTTGACGGTCAACCCATTATTGTTCTACACTACGAGATACCAAAAGCT